GTAGAATATTCATGTGGTACCTTTTCAGATTTTGCACGTGTAATACATGTTCCTTCTATTTCTCCAAGTAAAGCCCTTCGCATCGCGATACCTATAGTATCTGCTTGGCCTTTCATAAGCGGGGCCAAAATGAAACGGCCATAATAAAGACGCTTACTGTCTGTTCTTGATTCAACACACTTCCACTGTAGTGTCCGAGTGGATACTGCTACTTCCTCTCGAACCATAATAATATTCTTCTTTTTTCAGATCATTGAATCATTTATTTCTCTTGAAATCCGTTCAATTCTTATTTCTACACACGTCTTTTTTTAGGAGGTCTACATCCATTATGTGGCATAGGGGTTACGTCACGTACGAAACTTAATAGTATACCACTTCTACGAATAGCTCGTAATGCTGCATCTCTTCCGAGACCAGGACCCTTTATCATGACTTCTGCTCGTTGCATACCCTGATCCACTACTGTACGAATAGCATTTCCTGCTGCGGTTTGAGCAGCAAATGGTGTCCCTCTTCTTGTGCCTCTGAATCCACAAGTACCAGCGGAGGACCAAGAAACCACCTGACCTAGTACATCTGTAACAGTCACAATGGTATTGTTGAAACTCGCTTGAACATGAATAACTCCTTTTGGTATTCTACGCCCACTCTTACGTGAACCAATACGCCCATTCCTACGTGAACCAATTCTTGGTATAGGTTTTGTCATATTTTATCATCTCATAAATATGAGTCAGAGATATACGGATATATCCATTTCATATCAAAACAGATCTTTTATTTGTCCATCGGGTCCTTTAGAAAATCCCTTTTTCTTTTTAGAAAGATTACCCTTGTCTCTGTTTATGTCTCGGATTGAAACAAATTACTATAATTCGTCCCCGCCTACGGATCAGTCGACATTTTTCACAAATTTTACGAACAGAGGCCCTTATTTTCATATTTGTTATTCCTTACCTTAATTCCGAATCTACTCCTTGGAAGAAAATAAGTCTCTTGAAATTTTGAACCTCGAATTGTATTCCCACGAAAGGAATGTTTAAAAAGCCGCCTACACCTAATCGTTTGAATCTTTGTTGCGAAGTCTATAAATTATACGTCCCCTGGTTGAATCATAACGACTTACTTCGATTTTTACTCTATCTCCTGGTAGTATCCGTATAAAACTTCGTCGGATCCTCCCCGAAACATAACCTAGAATCAGATCTTCATTATCTAAACGAACCCGGAACATACCATTGGGAAGTGATTCAGTAATTAAACCTTCATGAATCAATTTTTGTTCTTTCATTCCAGGTAACCCCCTTGAAGTATCAACTAATGGAGGAGGAGTGATATTAAACAACCCGTCTTTCCTCTCCTTTTTCACAAATAGGAAGTTACGGATCAACTTCGGATACCAGAAGGATCACCATATATAACACAAAACTTCTCCTCCAATTCCTTCTAGTCGAGCTTCTCGATCTGTCATTATACCTCTAGAAGTAGAAAGAATTACAATCCCCATTCCACCTAAAATCCTAGGAATTCGTTGATAGTTGGAATAGATTCGTAGACCGGGTCGGCTGATACGCTTTAAAATATTTCTATATGTTCCTTTCCTATTTCTTCTATGTCGCAGGGTTGAAACCAAGAAATATTTGTTGTTTTCCCGATGTTTCCTAACGTTTTCAATAAAACCTTCTCGTAGAAGTATTTTAACAACGCTTTCGGTCATATTAGTAGATGCTATTCGAACCGTTCCTTTTTTATCCATGTCGGCATTTCTTATAGAAGTTAATATATCGGCAATAGTGTCCCTACCCATGACGAACTATAATTATTGGTGCCTCCTAATTTTGATATAATCAACATGTTCCGTTTTTTTTTTATGTGAATTTTTGATTCTTTATTTATGAATTATTAAAAGTATATGCGTGAAACACAATCTACTAATTGATCCATTTCCTATACCCTACTATATCATGGTCTCATCTACTAGTATTTATAATACCTCAGGAGCTAATGAGACTATTTTAGTGAAATTCAACTGTCTCAATTCTCGAGCGATCGCTCCAAAAACCCGAGTTCCTTTTGGATTTCCTTCTTGATCAATGACAACTGCTGCATTGTCATCATATCGTATTATCATACCGTTGTCACGTCTGAGTTCTTTACATGTACGTACAATTACAGCTCTGATCACTTCTGATCTTTCGAGAGGCATATTGGGCACTGCTTCTTTTATTACAGCAACAATAACGTCACCAATATGAGCATATCGGTGATTACTAGCTCCTATGATTCGAATACACATCAATTCTCGAGCCCCGCTGTTGTCTGCTACATTCAAATGGGTCTGAGGTTGAATCATATCATTTTTTTTTTGAATCTGTTCTTTCAATGCAAAGGTCGAAGGAAAAAAGAAAGAAATATTGTCTGTCCAGAAATAAAGAAATCCGCGATTGTTTTTTTCATCATAAATACCCCTTTGGTTCCACATCCCTATCCTGAAATAATGAATTGCGTTCGTATAGGCATTTTGCACGCAGCTATTTTAATAGCTGCTCTGGCTACAGTTTCCGATACTCCGCCCATTTCATAAAGTATTCGACCCGGCTTAACAACAGATACCCAATATTCGGGAGATCCCTTCCCCGAACCCATACGGGTTTCCGTAGGTCTTACTGTAACGGGTTTGTCGGGAAATATACGGACCCATATTTTTCCACCACGGCGCGCATATCGTGTCATTGCTCGTCGCCCTGCTTCTATTTGTCTAGATGTGATCCAAGCGGGTTCAAGTGCCTGAAGAGCATATCTACCGAAACAAATATGATTGCCTCGATAAGATATTCCCTTCATTCTTCCTCTATGTTGTTTACGGAATCTGGTTCTTTTGGGGTTATAGTTGATGGTTGTTTCTCAACCTCATCTCTACTACAGAACCGGACATGAGAGTTTCTTCTCATCCAGCTCCTCGCGAATGAAACGATTCAATAATATTACAGATACACATGTATTTATTGAACAATACACTAAATCATGGGATTTATTGATATTGAATCTGTCACGTAGGAATCTGTATATCTTGTATATATAGCTAGACGTATATTTCTATATATAGAAGATAATGCCTTTGCTTTATTTTTATAACGAATCCTTGACCTTTACCGAATCGGCCAAAATTTTGCAATTCAATAAGGGTTTCGCGGGCGAATATTTACTCTTTCAATATTTGTTTCATTCGTAGGGTCAACCCATGGCCTTTCAGAATAAATCAATTGGTTCCTGGTTAGTTCCGCCATCCCACCCAATGAATCATTAGGATTCGTTTTCAATAGAATCTTCTGCAGTCACAGGTTCCGTCGTTCCCATAGCTTCTCCATTAATGGCTAGGCCTGAACTCTGCAATGGAGCTCCTCAATTCAAGTTCGTTCCCAAGTCAATCTCCTCAGTCTCTATTGACTCGAGGCTCTTTATTATTGGTATTTTTCCTATGAACCGTATTCATCTAATTATGGACGAATCAGTATTGATGCTTTATCACACTGCCTTTTATGAGATGATTCATAATAGACCATACATATTGGAATCATATACCATTGATATTCTCCTTCTCTCTTTCTCTCGCCCTTCCATTTACCCACATCCCTCTATTTTCGCTTCACAATCCATAATCAGATTGATTTTTCCTTTATGGAAAAAAGATTTCAGTTGCTACAACTATATGATTGACACATCATATAGTGACTGGTTCCTTGGATCTCGATAATACGAAGCAATGAGCTGGTTCTAAGTTCTATAGTTATTAGTTAGGGGCCAGTCCTTTTTTTTTGAATCCCAACTCTAAAGAAAAACCAACGAGTCACACACTAAGCATAGCAATTCTACCAAATGATCAATCCAATTTTTATTCAACCCTATAGAATTAGAATTGCTCATTTTTCATTGAAGGGAAAAAGAATAGTTTGTCGTTTTTTGTTCTATCGCTGGATAGAATGGCAAGGAAAGGCCCATTATTGCTCGTCTACAAATATCCAAATTTTGATGCCTAATACCCCATAGATAGTTCGAACTGTATAGGAACAATGATCAATTTTAGCTCGAATGGTTTGTAGGGGAACCCTACCTTCTCTGATCCATTCGACACGTGCAATTTCTTTTCCGTCGATACGTCCTGCAATTTGCACTTGAATTCCTTTTGTATCCGCTTGTTCAGTTAATTCAATAGCTTTTTTCATTGCCTTTCGAAAGGAAACTCTATTCTTTAATTGTAGAGCTATATATTCTGCAAGAATATTAGGTTGTCCATAAGGTTTTGCAACTCTTGTGATAGCAATGTTAAGTCTCCGGTTCACAGAATTAAATCCTTTTTGTACATTGATCTGTAATTCTTCGATTCCTCGTGTTCGACCCTCTATTAACAAATTTGGAAATCCAATATAGATTATGACCTGGATCAGATCGATTTTTTTTTGAATCTCTATATGTGCAATTCCTTCGAAACCCGAGGATATTCTACTATTTTTTTGTACATAATTCTTGATACAATCTCGTATTTTTTCATCTTCCTGGAGACCTATGGAATAATTTTTTGGTTGCGCGAACCAAAGGGATCTATGCTTTTGGTTTTGCCCACCAAGTCGGAAACCAAGGGGATTTATTTTTTTGCCCATATTTTTCTTCTCTCTCTTTCTCTTTTTTTTCTCTCTCTCTCTCTTTCTCCAAATATCTCTCTATTATAGGATCTTTCCATTGATCCTTTGTTTCTAAATATATATCCTGATCCGTTTTCTTTTTAGAGCTATCCCTCACTACAATAATTATATGACAGGTGGGTCTTTTTATCGGATAACTACGTCCTCGAGCCCGAGGTTTTAACCTTTTCACGATAGTACCCCCATTGACTTCGGCTTTACTAATGACTGAATCAGCTTCGTTGAAACTTTTATTGTGACTAGCATTTGCTGCTGCAGAATAAACCAATTTAAAAATGGGATAAGATGCTCGATAAG